GTTAATGTAGCTTAAATTTTTATAAAGCAAGACACTGAAAATGTCTAGATGAGCATTACTGCCCCATCAACATAAAGGTTTGGTCCTAGCCTTTCTATTAGTTCTTAGCAGATTTACACATGCAAGCATCCGCATCCCAGTGAAAATGCCCTCCAAATCACTAAAGACTAAAAGGAGCGGGCATCAAGCACACTACACCAGTAGCTCACAACGCCTTGCTTAGCCACACCCCCACGGGATACAGCAGTGACAAAAATTAGGCTATGAACGAAAGTTTGACCTAGCCATGCTAATCAGGGTTGGTAAACTTCGTGCCAGCCACCGCGGTCATACGATTGACCCAAATTAATAAACACCCGGCGTAAAGAGTGTCAAGGAACAATATAAAAATAAAGTCAAACTTTAATTAAGCTGTAAAAAGCCATAATTAAAATTAAGTTAAACTACGAAAGTAACTTTACCATAAACCGAGTACACGATAACTAAGACCCAAACTGGGATTAGATACCCCACTATGCTTAGTCGTAAACTTAAATAGTCCTAGAACAAGACTATTCGCCAGAGTACTATCGGCAACAGCCCAAAACTCAAAGGACTTGGCGGTGCTTCATATCCTTCTAGAGGAGCCTGTTCTGTAAACGATAAACCACGATTAACCTCACCAATCCTTGCTACTTCAGTCTATATACCGCCATCTTCAGCAAACCCTAAAAAAGGAATGAAAGTAAGCACAACTATTGCACATAAAAACGTTAGGTCAAGGTGTAACCTATGGATTGGGAAGAAATGGGCTACATTTTCTATAATAAGAACACCCCTTAAACTTACACGAAAGTTTTTATGAAACCTAAAAACTAAAGGAGGATTTAGCAGTAAATTAAGAATAGAATGCTTAATTGAATAAGGCCATGAAGCACGCACACACCGCCCGTCACCCTCCTCAAGTGCCATAGCAAAGCCCCAGATCACTAACCCATGCTAAGCAAGCGTACAAGAGGAGACAAGTCGTAACAAGGTAAGCATACCGGAAGGTGTGCTTGGATAAACAAGATGTAGCTTAAACAAAGCATTTAGTTTACACCTAGAAGATTTCACAATTCGTGCACATCTTGAACTACATCTAGCCCATACCCCTCCTCACCACTACTACTACTATAAATCAATCAAATAAAACATTTACCATACATCTAAAGTATAGGAGATAGAAATTTAACTATCAATGGCGCTATAGAGAAAGTACCGTAAGGGAAAGATGAAAGAATTATTAAAAGTAAAAAAAAGCAAAGTTTACCCCTTGTACCTTTTGCATAATGATTTAACTAGTATTAATTTAGCAAAGAGACCTTAAGTTAAATTACCCGAAACCAGACGAGCTACTTACGAGCAGTAACTAGAACAAACTCATCTATGTGGCAAAATAGTGAGAAGACTTATAAGTAGAGGTGAAAAGCCTAACGAGCCTGGTGATAGCTGGTTGTCCAAGAAAGGAATTTCAGTTCAACACTAAACAGTACTAAAAGCTACATTAAGCTTCAACGTATGTTTAACTGTTAGTCTAAAAAGGTACAGCTTTTTAGAAATGGATACAACCTTTACTAGAGAGTAATATAAAACTTAAACCATAGTTGGCCTAAAAGCAGCCACCAATTAAGAAAGCGTTCAAGCTCAACAACAAAAATAAGTTTTAATTCCAACAATAAATAAAATAACTCCTAGCCTGACTATTGGACTAATCTATTTAATTATAGAAGAAATACTGTTAATATGAGTAACAAGAAAAATTTTCTCCTTGCATAAGCTTATATCAGTAACTGATAATATACTGATAGTTAACAACTAATAAATATAACCTAACACTAAACTATTTATTAACCATACTGTTAATCCAACACAGGTGTGCACTAAGGAAAGATTAAAAAGAGTAAAAGGAACTCGGCAAACACAAACCCCGCCTGTTTACCAAAAACATCACCTCTAGCATAACTAGTATTAGAGGCACTGCCTGCCCAGTGACAATCGTTAAACGGCCGCGGTATCTTGACCGTGCAAAGGTAGCATAATCACTTGTTCTCTAAATAAGGACTTGTATGAACGGCCACACGAGGGTTTTACTGTCTCTTACTCCTAATCAGTGAAATTGACCTCCCCGTGAAGAGGCGGGGATAGCACAATAAGACGAGAAGACCCTATGGAGCTTTAATTAATCAACTCAAAAAGCATAAAATAATACCACCAAGGGATAACAAAGCTTTATATGAGCTGACAATTTCGGTTGGGGTGACCTCGGAGTATAAAAAACCCTCCGAGTGATTAAAACTTAGGCCTACTAGCCAAAGTATACTATCACATATTGATCCAAAATTTTGATCAACGGAACAAGTTACCCTAGGGATAACAGCGCAATCCTATTCTAGAGTCCATATCGACAATAGGGTTTACGACCTCGATGTTGGATCAGGACATCCTAATGGTGCAGCAGCTATTAAGGGTTCGTTTGTTCAACGATTAAAGTCCTACGTGATCTGAGTTCAGACCGGAGTAATCCAGGTCGGTTTCTATCTATTACGCATTTCTCCCAGTACGAAAGGACAAGAGAAATGAGGCCAACTTTAAAAAAGCGCCTTCAAACAATTAGTGACCCAGTCTCAACCTAATAACCTAGCGCAAACATACCCTGCTCAAGACCAGGGTTTTGTTGAAGTGGCAGAGTGTGGCAATTGCATAAAATTTAAGCTTTTATACTCAGAGGTTCAAGTCCTCTCTTCAACAAATGTTTATAATTAACATTCTAACACTCATTCTTCCCATCCTTTTAGCTGTAGCATTTCTAACACTAGTAGAACGCAAAATCCTAGGTTACATACAATTCCGAAAAGGACCAAATATCGTAGGCCCATATGGCTTACTACAACCCTTCGCTGATGCAATCAAACTATTTACTAAAGAACCCTTACGACCAGCCACATCCTCTACCACCATATTTATAATTGCACCCGTACTCGCACTAACCTTGGCTCTCACAATATGAGCTCCCCTACCCATACCACACCCACTCATCAACATAAATCTAGGAGTGCTCTTTATCCTAGCAATATCAAGCCTAGCCGTCTACTCTATCCTATGATCTGGATGAGCTTCCAATTCAAAATATGCTCTAATCGGAGCCCTACGAGCAGTAGCACAAACAATCTCATATGAAGTAACACTAGCTATTATTCTATTATCCGTACTTCTAATAAACGGCTCCTTCACTCTATCCACACTAAACACCACACAAGAAAAACTATGACTACTCTTCCCTTCATGACCCCTTGCTATGATATGATTTATCTCCACTTTAGCAGAAACTAACCGAGCCCCTTTCGACCTTACAGAAGGAGAATCAGAACTTGTATCTGGCTTTAACGTAGAATATGCTGCTGGCCCCTTCGCCCTATTCTTCCTAGCAGAATATACCAACATTATCATAATAAATATATTCACAACCATCTTATTTCTAGGAGCATTCCACGACCCCCACACACCAGAGCTATGCACAACAAACCTAATCGTCAAGTCACTACTACTAACAATATCCTTCCTATGAATCCGAGCGTCTTACCCCCGATTCCGATATGACCAACTAATACATCTCCTCTGAAAAAATTTCCTCCCACTAACACTAGCTCTCTGCATATGACACATCTCATTACCCATCATAACAGCAGGCATCCCACCCCAAACATAAAATAAGAAATATGTCTGACAAAAGAATTACTTTGATAGAGTAAATAATAGAGGTTTAAGTCCTCTTATTTCTAGAACAATAGGAATCGAACCTACCCTTAAGAATTCAAAATTCTTCGTGCTACCACACTACACCATAATCTATAGTAAGGTCAGCTAAATAAGCTACCGGGCCCATACCCCGGAAATGTTGGTTCATATCCTTCCCATACTAATTAACCCGTTTATCTCTATCACCCTACTAACAACCCTCGTCCTAAGCACAATAATTGTCACCATTAGCTCCCATTGACTATTCGCCTGAATCGGACTAGAAATAAACATAATAGCCATTATTCCTATTATAATGAAAAAACCTAACCCCCGAGCCACAGAAGCCTCAACCAAATACTTTCTAACGCAAGCCACAGCATCCTCATTACTTATACTGGCAATTATTATTAACCTAATACACTCCAGCCAATGAACTATCATAAAACTATTCGACCCAACAGCATCCATTCTAATAACAATAGCCCTAGCCATTAAATTAGGATTATCCCCTTTTCACTTCTGAGTACCAGAAGTCACACAAGGCATTCCCCTAAGCACAGGACTAATCCTACTTACGTGACAAAAACTCGCACCCATCTCAATTCTTTACCAAATTTCACCATCAATCAATCTACACCTAATAATTACCATATCCTTTCTATCAATCCTAATCGGAGGTTGAGGTGGACTAAACCAAACACAACTCCGAAAAATTATAGCCTACTCATCAATCGCCCATATAGGATGAATAACTACTATTCTACCATACAATCCAACCTTCACCTTACTAAACCTATTAATCTACATTACAATAACCTTCACCATATTCATACTACTCATTCAAAACTCCACTACCACTACACTACTACTATCCCAAACATGAAACACAATACCCATTATAACAACTTTTACTATACTCACCCTACTCTCCATAGGAGGACTTCCTCCACTTACAGGTTTCATACCCAAATGAATGATTATTCAAGAACTAACAAAAAATGACACCCTTATCCTACCCACCCTCATAGCCGTCACAGCTCTACTCAACCTATACTTCTATATACGCCTTGCCTACTCCACAGCATTAACCCTATTCCCCTCCACTAATAACATAAAAATAAAATGACAATTCTACTCCACAAAACAAATAACCCTTCTACCAACAGCGATCGTACTATCCACAATACTTCTACCCCTCACACCAACACTCTTTACCCTGCTATAGGGGTTTAGGTTAAATAAGACCAAGAGCCTTCAAAGCCCTAAGCAAGTACAATTTTACTTAACCCCTGCCCAATAAGGATTGCAAGACTATATCTTACATCAATTGAATGCAAATCAAACACTTTAATTAAGCTAAATCCTCACTAGATTGGAGGGATACATCTCCCACGAACTTTTAGTTAACAGCTAAATACCCTAATAAACTGGCTTCAATCTACTTCTCCCGCCGCAAGAAAAAAAAGGCGGGAGAAGTCCCGGCAGGATTGAAGCTGCTCCTTTGAATTTGCAATTCAAAATGATTATTCACTACAGGACTTGGTAAAAAGAGGACTTCACCCCTGTCTTTAGATTTACAGTCTAATGCCTACTCGACCATTTTACCTATGTTCGCAAACCGATGACTATTCTCTACCAATCACAAGGATATTGGTACCCTTTACTTACTATTTGGCGCCTGAGCAGGAATAGTGGGTACTGGCCTAAGCTTGTTGATTCGTGCTGAATTAGGTCAACCTGGTACACTTATCGGAGACGACCAGCTTTATAATGTTCTAGTAACAGCTCACGCCTTCGTAATAATTTTCTTTATAGTTATACCCATCATAATCGGGGGCTTTGGAAACTGATTAGTTCCCTTGATAATTGGAGCCCCTGATATAGCATTCCCTCGTCTAAACAACATAAGCTTCTGACTACTCCCCCCTTCCTTTCTACTACTGATAGCATCTTCAATAGTTGAAGCCGGCGCAGGTACAGGCTGAACTGTATATCCTCCTCTAGCCGGAAATCTAGCACATGCAGGAGCCTCAGTAGACCTTACTATTTTCTCCCTACATTTAGCCGGTGTATCTTCAATCCTCGGGGCTATTAACTTCATTACAACTATTATTAATATAAAACCACCCGCTATAACCCAATACCAAACACCCCTCTTCGTCTGATCAGTCTTAGTCACAGCAGTCTTACTTTTACTATCACTACCTGTCTTAGCAGCCGGAATTACCATACTATTAACTGATCGAAATCTAAATACAACCTTTTTTGACCCGGCAGGAGGAGGAGACCCAATCTTATATCAACACCTGTTCTGATTTTTTGGCCATCCCGAAGTATATATTTTAATTCTACCCGGCTTTGGAATAATTTCACACATCGTTACTTATTATTCAGGGAAAAAAGAACCTTTTGGATATATAGGGATAGTATGAGCTATAGTTTCTATTGGCTTCCTAGGTTTCATTGTATGAGCCCACCATATGTTTACAGTTGGGATAGACGTAGATACACGAGCATATTTTACATCAGCTACTATAATTATCGCAATTCCCACAGGAGTAAAAGTTTTCAGTTGACTGGCAACACTTCACGGAGGAAATATTAAATGATCTCCCGCCCTAATATGAGCTCTAGGCTTTATCTTCTTATTCACAGTAGGTGGTTTAACTGGTATTATCCTGGCTAACTCATCCCTAGATATCATTCTCCACGACACCTATTATGTAGTTGCCCATTTTCACTATGTACTTTCAATAGGAGCTGTCTTTGCCATCATAGGAGGTTTTGTCCACTGATTCCCACTATTTTCAGGATATACACTCAACCCAACATGAGCAAAAATCCAATTCATAATTATATTCGTAGGTGTAAATATGACATTCTTCCCACAACATTTCCTAGGCCTGTCTGGAATACCCCGCCGATATTCCGACTATCCAGATGCTTACACAACATGAAATACCATCTCATCAATAGGCTCATTTATCTCACTAACAGCAGTCATACTAATAATTTTCATTATCTGAGAAGCATTCGCATCTAAGCGAGAAGTGCTAGCAGTAGACCTCACCTCCACAAACCTTGAATGACTAAACGGATGCCCTCCACCATACCACACATTCGAAGAACCAGTATACGTCAACCTAAAATATTCAAGAAAGGAAGGAATCGAACCCCCTCTAATCGGTTTCAAGCCAACATCATAACCATTATGTCTTTCTTTATAAACGAGGTATTAGTAAAGTCTTACGTAACTTTGTCAAAGTTAAATCACAAGTGAAAATCCTGTATATCTCCATGGCATACCCTTTTCAACTAGGTTTACAAGACGCAGCATCACCCGTTATAGAAGAACTTCTACAATTTCATGACCACGCATTAATGATCGTCTTCTTAATTAGCTCCTTAGTTCTTTATATTATTACACTAATACTTACAACCAAACTAACTCACACTAATACAATAGACGCTCAAGAAGTAGAAACTATTTGAACTGTCCTCCCAGCCGTTATTTTAATTATAATCGCCCTACCCTCCCTACGAATCCTCTACATAATAGACGAAATTAACAATCCCTCTCTCACCGTAAAAGCAATAGGACACCAATGATACTGAAGCTATGAATATACCGACTACGAAGACCTAAACTTTGACTCGTACATAATTCCAACCTCAGATCTAAAACCAGGCGAACTACGACTCCTAGAAGTAGATAATCGAATGGTTTTACCCATACAAATAACAATCCGAATACTAGTTTCCTCAGAAGATGTATTGCACTCATGAGCTGTCCCTTCCCTAGGCCTAAAAACAGACGCAATTCCTGGCCGCCTAAATCAAACAACCCTAATATCAACACGACCTGGTCTATTCTATGGACAATGTTCAGAAATCTGTGGCTCAAATCACAGCTTTATACCAATCGTTCTCGAACTAGTACCTTTAGAGAACTTCGAAAAATGATCTGCATCCATATTATAATCTCACTAAGAAGCTAAAATAGCGTTAACCTTTTAAGTTAGAGATTGGGAATTATAAAAACCCCTTAGTGATATGCCACAACTAGATACATCAACATGGCTCCTTACCATTCTCTCTATGATCTTCACCCTGTTCGCACTTCTTCAGCTAAAAATCTCAAAACACTTTTATTCTCCCTCCCCCAAACCAATGGACACCAAACTACAAAAACAACAAACCCCTTGAAATTACACATGAACGAAAATCTATTTGCCCCTTTCATAATCCCGATTATACTAGGCATTCCCATTACCACTCTAATTATTATATTTCCCACCATACTATTCCCAACACCAAGCCGATTAATCAATAACCGTATAATCACTATCCAACAATGACTTACCAAACTCACATCAAAACAACTGATAACTACACATAACCCCAAAGGACAAACCTGATCTCTAATACTCATCTCACTTTTCCTTTTCATTGCCTCCACAAACCTTCTTGGAATGTTACCTCACTCATTCACACCTACTACTCAACTCTCTATAAACTTAGGCATAGCCATTCCATTATGAGCTGGTACCGTCTTTATCGGTTTCCGTAATAAGACAAAAATATCTCTAGCCCACCTTTTACCATTAGGCACACCCACTTTCCTAATTCCTATGCTGGTAATAATCGAAACTATCAGCCTATTTATTCAACCCTTAGCCCTAGCAGTACGACTAACAGCGAACATCACAGCAGGTCACCTATTACTACACCTAATTGGAAGTGCAACCCTAGCATTAATTAGCATTAACCTATTCACAGCTCTCATCACATTTATTATCCTCACTCTATTAATCATCCTCGAATTCGCTGTAGCCCTAATCCAAGCCTACGTATTTACCCTACTGGTAAGCCTATACTTGCAAGACAATACATAATGACCCACCAAACCCACTCATACCATATAGTAAATCCCAGCCCTTGACCACTTACAGGAGCTCTCTCAGCATTTCTTATAACATCAGGCCTAATTATATGATTTCATTTCAACTCAATAATTCTACTGACTTTAAGTTTCCTAACAAACACCCTAACAATATATCAATGATGACGAGACATCATCCGAGAAAGTACCTTCCAAGGCCACCACACACCAACCGTTCAAAAAGGCCTTCGATATGGCATAATTCTATTTATCTTATCAGAAGTCCTATTTTTTACAGGTTTCTTCTGAGCCTTTTACCACTCAAGCCTTGCCCCTACTCCCGAACTGGGAGGCTCCTGACCACCAACAGGTATTCACCCCTTAAATCCACTAGAAGTCCCACTCCTCAATACCTCCGTACTATTAGCTTCTGGTGTATCTATCACTTGAGCTCACCATAGTCTCATAGAAGGTAACCGCAAACATATACTCCAAGCCCTCCTCATTACAATTACACTTGGTCTCTACTTCACCCTACTCCAAGCATCAGAATACTATGAAGCCCCATTTACAATCTCAGACGGAGTTTACGGCTCCACTTTCTTCGTAGCCACAGGCTTCCACGGACTACATGTCATCATCGGATCCACTTTTCTTATCATCTGCTTCATACGCCAAATAATATTTCACTTCACATCAAATCACCACTTTGGCTTCGAAGCCGCTGCTTGATATTGACACTTCGTAGACGTTGTATGATTATTCCTCTATGTATCAATCTATTGATGAGGCTCATAGTCCTTTTAGTATTAACAAGTACAACTGACTTCCAATCAGTTAGTTTCGGTATACCCCGAAAAAGAACAATAAACCTTCTATTAACCCTACTAACGAATACAACCCTAGCCCTACTACTTATACTTATTGCTTTTTGACTCCCCCAACTAAACGTCTACGCGGAAAAAACTAGCCCTTACGAGTGCGGATTTGATCCAATAGGATCTGCTCGCCTACCCTTTTCCATAAAATTCTTCCTAGTAGCAATTACTTTCCTCCTCTTCGACCTAGAAATTGCCCTCTTACTCCCCTTACCTTGAGCAATCCAAACAAATAATCTAACAACAATACTTCTTTCGGCTTTACTCCTAATCTCCCTACTAGCAGCTAGCCTAGCCTACGAGTGAACCCAAAAAGGCCTAGAATGAGATAAATATGGTACTTAGTTTAAAATAAAACAAGTGATTTCGACCCACTAGACTGTGATCTAAACTCACAAGTACCAAATGTCTCTAGTCCACATTAATACTCTAATTGCCTTTACAGTATCCCTCACAGGCTTATTAATGTATCGATCCCACCTAATATCCGCATTATTATGCCTAGAAGGCATAGTCCTATCACTATTCATCCTAGCAACCCTTACAATCCTAAATACACATTTCACCCTAGCCAACATAATACCAATTATTCTCCTGGTATTTGCAGCCTGCGAAGCAGCTATTGGACTAGCCCTACTAGTCATAGTCTCTAACACATATGGCACTGACTATGTACAAAACCTTAACCTCCTCCAATGCTAAAATTTATTGTTCCTACTATCATACTCATACCCCTGACTTGATTATCAAAAAGTAATTTTATCTGAATCAATACTACAACCCACAGTTTATTAATTAGCTTCACAAGTTTACTTCTACTCAATCAATTTAACGATAACAGTCTTAACTATTCTCTAACATTTTTCTCTGACCCCCTTTCCGCACCACTTTTAATATTAACAATATGACTTCTCCCCTTAATACTAATAGCAAGCCAATCTCACCTCCTAAAAGAACCACTTGCCCGAAAAAAGCTCTACATTACAATACTAATTATACTACAAACCCTCCTAATTATAACCTTCACTGCTACAGAACTAATTATATTTTATATTACATTTGAGTCCACATTAATTCCTACTCTCATCATCATCACCCGTTGAGGAAACCAAACAGAACGACTTAATGCAGGGCTTTATTTCTTATTCTACACACTCATAGGATCTCTCCCCTTACTAGTAGCACTAATATACTTACAAAATACAGTAGGCTCCCTAAACTTCCTACTACTACAATACTGAGCCCAACCATTATCAACCTCCTGATCCAACACTTTCATATGACTAGCTTGCATAATAGCCTTTCTAGTAAAAATACCCCTCTATGGATTACATCTCTGACTACCCAAAGCACATGTAGAAGCCCCTATTGCAGGTTCAATAGTCCTTGCAGCTGTATTACTAAAACTCGGAGGCTATGGAATACTACGAATCACATCAATCCTTAACCCCCTAACAGAACACATAGCCTACCCTTTCCTTGTATTATCCCTATGAGGAATAGTCATAACCAGTTCTATTTGCTTACGCCAAACAGACCTAAAATCACTAATCGCATACTCCTCAGTCAGCCACATAGCACTCGTCATTGCAGCTGTTCTTATCCAAACCCCCTGAAGTTACATAGGAGCTACCGCCTTAATAATTGCCCACGGCCTCACATCCTCCATACTATTCTGTTTAGCAAACTCAAACTACGAACGTATTCATAGTCGAACTATAATCCTAGCACGAGGCCTACAAATCTTTTTTCCACTAATAACTACTTGATGACTATTAGCATGCTTAACAAACCTCGCCCTACCCCCTACCATTAATCTGATCGGAGAACTACTCGTAATTATGTCAACCTTCTCATGATCAAACCTCACCATTATCCTTATAGGAGCAAACATTGTAATCACAGCCCTTTACTCCTTATATATGCTAATCATAACACAACGTGGCAAACACACACACCACATTAATAACCTCACTCCTACCTTTACACGAGAACATGCCTTAATAGCCCTACACATTATCCCTCTCCTACTCCTATCACTAAAACCTAAAATCATCCTAGGCCCTCTTTATTGTAAGTATAGTTTAAAAAAACCATTAGTTTGTGAAACTAAAAATAGAAGATATAAACCTTCTTACTTACCGAAAAAGAACTGCAAGAACTGCTAATTCATGCACTCCACACTTAACAATGTGGCTTTTTCAAGCTTTTAAAGGATAGTAGTTATCCATTGGTCTTAGGAACCAAAAAATTGGTGCAACTCCAAATAAAAGTAATAAACTTATTTACTTCCTCCACTCTACTCACACTACTTATATTAGTCGCCCCCGTTATAGCATCCAGTACAGATTTCTACAAAAACAATAAATATCAACATTATGTAAAAAATATAACTCTCCTTGCTTTCATTACTAGCCTAATCCCAATAACAATATTTATCCACACAAATCAAGAAATACTTATCTCAAACTGACACTGAACCACCATCCATACTCTTAAACTAACACTCAGCTTTAAAATAGATTACTTTTCACTTATATTTATACCCGTAGCACTATTCATTACATGATCTATTATAGAATTTTCAATATGATATATGCACTCCGATCCCTACATCAACCAATTCTTCAAATATCTACTCATTTTCCTCATTACTATACTCATCCTCGTCACAGCTAACAACCTCTTCCAATTATTTATTGGATGAGAGGGAGTCGGAATCATATCCTTCCTACTAATTGGCTGATGGTTCGGACGAACAGATGCTAATACAGCCGCTCTTCAAGCAATCCTATACAATCGTATCGGAGACATTGGATTCCTCCTATCCATAGCCTGATTCCTACATAACACAAATACATGAGATCTACAACAAATCTTCACACTTAACCAAAACCCCCCAATCCTTCCTCTCATAGGACTCACATTAGCCGCAGCTGGAAAATCAGCCCAATTTGGCCTACACCCATGACTACCCTCAGCAATAGAAGGCCCCACTCCAGTCTCAGCCCTACTTCACTCAAGCACAATAGTTGTAGCAGGAATTTTCCTACTTATCCGCTTTTACCCTCTAACAGAAAACAACAAATTCATTCAAACAACAATACTTTCTCTAGGTGCTCTCACTACCCTATTCACAGCTATCTGTGCCCTAACCCAAAATGATATCAAAAAAATCATTGCTTTTTCCACCTCCAGCCAACTTGGCCTAATAATAGTAACACTAGGCCTTAATCAACCACACCTAGCATTTCTGCACATTTGTACACATGCTTTCTTCAAAGCTATACTGTTCCTATGCTCTGGCTCTATCATCCATAATTTAAATAACGAACAAGACATTCGAAAGATAGGAGGACTTTACAAAATCCTTCCCTTCACCACAACTGCCCTAATCATCGGCTGCTTCGCACTAACAGGAATACCATTTCTCACAGGATTCTATTCTAAAGACCTCATCATTGAAACCGCCACTTCGTCTTATACCAACGCCTGAGCCCTATTAATAACATTAATCGCCACCTCCATAACAGCTATTTATAGCACCCGTATTATCTTCTTTACTCTACTAGAACAACCTCGCTTCTCTCCTCTCATAAATATTAATGAAACTAACCCCATACTGATTAACCCCATTAAACGCCTATTAATCGGAAGCATCTTTGCCGGATTCATCCTCTCCAACAGCATACCCCCAATAAACACCCCTCTAATGACCATACCCCTATACTTAAAACTAACAGCCCTTATAGTAACAACCCTAGGCTTTATTCTCGCATTCGAAATTAATACCTACTCAAAAAACCTAAAATATCCCTACCCATCAGACTCTACTAAATTCTCCACTTTATTAGGCTACTTCCCTACAATCATACATCGTCTAGCCCCTCATCTAACTCTAACAATAAGCCAAAAATTCGCAACCTCCTTACTAGACCTAACCTGAACAGAAATGATTCTACCAAAAACAACAGCTCTTATTCAACTAAAAGCCTCCACACTGACTTCAAACCAAAAAGGACTTATCAAACTCTACTTCCTATCTTTCCTCATCACCATAACCCTCAGCATAATACTATTTAATTGCCCCGAGTAATCTCCATGACAACCACCACACCAATAAACAAAGACCACCCAGTAACAACAACCAATCAAGTGCCATAACTATACAATGCAGCAATCCCTATAGCTTCCTCACTAAAAAACCCAGAATCTCCTGTATCATAAATAACTCAATCCCCCAACCCATTAAATTCAAACATAATATTCACTTTCCCTCCCTCTAAAACATATAACACCACTAATAGTTCTAACACTAAACCTAAAAGAAACCCTCCAAGTACAACCTTATTAGAAACCCAAACCTCAGGATACTGTTCGGTAGCCATAGCCGTTGTATAACCAAACACAACTAATATCCCTCCTAAATAAATTAAAAATACCATTAAACCTAAAAACGAACCCCCAAAACTAAAAACAATTCCACATCCCATGGCACCACCCACAATCAACCCTAAACCACCATAAATTGGCGAAGGCTTTGAAGAAACCCCCACAAGACTAATTACAAAAATAGTGCTCATAATAAAAACAATATATATAACCATTATTCTCACATGGACTCCAACCATGACCAATGATATGAAAAACCATCGTTGTAATTCAACTACAAGAACCCTAATGACCAACATCCGAAAAACACACCCACTAATAAAAATCATCAATAACGCATTCATTGACCTACCCACTCCATCTAACATCTCCTCATGATGAAACTTTGGCTCCTTACTGGGCCTCTGCCTAATCATACAAATCCTAACAGGTTTATTTCTAGCAATACATTACACACCAGACACCTCAACCGCTTTTTCATCAGTCGCACACATCTGTCGAGACGTCAACTACGGCTGATTCATCCGCTACCTACATGCAAATGGAGCTTCCATGTTCTTCATCTGCCTTTACGCCCACATCGGACGTGGCTTATACTATGGCTCTTATATATTCCAAGAAACATGAAACATTGGCGTGCTCCTACTACTAGCAGTCATAGCCACTGCATTCGTAGGCTATGTTCTACCCTGAGGACAGATATCATTCTGAGGCGCAACCGTCATCACCAATCTCCTATCAGCAATCCCTTACATCGGCACCACTTTAGTAGAATGAATCTGAGGTGGATTTTCCGTAGACAAAGCAACACTAACACGTTTTTTCGCTTTCCACTTTATCCTCCCATTCATCATCACAGCATTAGTAGCTGTTCACCTGCTATTCCTACACGAAACAGGATCCAATAACCCCACAGGAATCCCATCCAACATAGACATAATTCCATTCCACCCCTATTATACAATTAAAGATATCCTAGGTGCCCTACTCTTAATTCTAACATTACTAACACTAACCCTGTTCACCCCTGACCTACTAGGAGACCCTGATAACTATACTCCAGCAAACCCACTAAGCACCCCTGCACACATCAAACCAGAGTGATATTTCCTATTCGCGTATGCAATCTTACGATCAATTCCCAATAAACTTGGAGGAGTATTAGCACTATTACTTTCCATCCTCATCCTAATCTTTATCCCAATACTTCAAACATCTAAACAACGAAGCATAATATTCCGTCCCTTTAGCCAACTCTTATTCTGAACCCTAATCGCAGACCTCCTAACCTTAACATGAATCGGGGGCCAACCTGTAGAACACCCATACATCATTATAGGCCAATTAGCATCTATCTTATATTTCCTCCTAATCTTAGTGCTAATACCAACAGTCAGCCTTATTGAAAATAAGCTCCTAAAATGAAGAGTCTTTGTAGTATAACAAAATACCCCGGTCTTGTAAACCGGAAAAGGAGAACCCCATCCTCCCTAAGACTCAAGGAAGAGACATTAAACCTCACCACCAACACCCAAAGCTGGAATTCTACATAAACTATTCCTTGAAAAAGCTTATTGTATGATTACCACAATATCACAGTACTATGCCAGTATTAAAAATAATTTATTTTAAAAACATTCTACTGTACACATCACATACACACATACGCATACTAATATTTAGTCTTTCCTTGTAAATATTTATACATACATGCTATGTATTACTGTGCATTCATTTATTTTCCATACGATAAGTTAAAGCCCGTATTAATTATCATTAATTTTACATATTACATAATATGTAAGCTCTTACATATTATATATCCCCTAACAATTTTATTTCCATTGTATCCTATGGTCGCTTATATTAGACCACGAGCTTTATCACCATGCCGCGTGAAACCAGCAACCCGCTTGGCAGGGATCCCTCTTCTCGCACCGGGCCCATACCTCGTGGGGGTAGCTAATAATGATCTTTATAAGACATCTGGTTCTTACTTCAGGACCATTTCAGTCTAAAATCGCCCACTCGTTCCTCTTAAATAAGACATCTCGATGGATTCATGACTAATCAGCCCATGCCTAACATAACTGAGATTCCATACATTTGGTATTTTTTAATTTTTGGGGGGGGGCTTGCACCGACTCAGCTATGGCCTTAGAAAGGCCCTGTCACAATCAAACAAATTGTAGCTGGACCTGTGTGTATTTTTGATTGGACTAGCACAACCAACAGGTGTTATTTAATTAATGGTTACAGGACATAGTACTCTATTATTCCCCCCGGACTCAAAAAACCCTATTCCATAGGGGTTTAAACCCCCCCTTCCCCTTACAAAACTAATCGTCTGCTTTGATATTCACCACCCCCCTACAGTGCTTCGTCCCTAGATCTACAAACACTTTTTTTAATAAATCAATACTAAATCTGACACAAGCCCCATAATGAAATCATACAAATAATTTTCTACTCCACA